AAAAAATATATGACTTAATTATTTCATTCTTCATATTTATCTTTATCTAGTCGAAGTGTAATTCAAAATTTCAAACTGAAGAATTTGGATTGAATTATCTCAATTACTTCGATATTTACTTTTTTCGTTTCTACCCTTGTAGTTTTTTGTGAATACATACAATTTGGGGTCTTATCTTACATTTATTTTAAACCTTTCTTTTTCTTTGATTTCATTTTTCTAGTCATTTTATATTCAATTCACAATTACAAGAGATGGAAGGGCTCTTTTTTTTGAATCCCTACCTAAATTTAGAGTAGTAGCAGGACAAATTTAGATAGTCATATATAACTAATGAATATCTACTATGACATATACATGTGTTTGTTCCATACCGTAAACCAAGTCGTTGTATCTTCGATTCAATCGTATTCGAGAATCATTCTTGGAAATCTCCAGCTGTCTTATAACGATTAGATTATCTATACGCCTAGTTCGACCCCCTCCTTTTAATTTCATCTCTCTTTTTTGTTTAATTCCCTTGTAATTGTTTCGACTAATTTTATTTAAACTTTTTGATTGTTATGAAAACTTTTCAAAATTTCTTTGGATTTTTTGATTTATGTTCCTTAAGTAGATTATCGCGAGCCAGTCGCGGTCGAAAATCCTATTTTGATAACTAGTCAATGATGCCCTTCCATGGATTCACCTATATACGCCGCAGCTAAAGTAGCGAAAATAAGAGCTTGAATACCGCTTGTAAATAATCCAAGGAACATAACAGGGATAGGAACGACTAAAGGTACTAACGAAACAAGAACAACAACTACTAATTCATCCGCTAATATATTTCCGAAAAGTCGAAAACTAAGCGATAAGGGTTTTGTGAAATCTTCTAAGATGTTAATCGGTAAAAGGATTGGCGTTGGTTGGATGTATTTACCAAAATAGGCCAATCCTTTTTTTGAAATACCCGCATAGAAATAGGCTACTGACGTAAGTAAAGCTAATGCAACAGTAGTATTTATATCATTTGTGGGTGCAGCTAACTCTCCATGAGGTAACTTTATCATTTTCCAAGGCAAAAGGGCCCCTGACCAATTCGAAACAAAAATAAATAGAAACAGAGTTCCAATAAATGGAACCCATGGACCATATTCTTCTCCAATCTGAGTTTTGCTCACGTCTCGAATGAATTCAAGGACATATTCAAAGAAATTCTGACCAGACGTGGGAATAGTTTGCGGATTTCTAACAACTAGAATGGTTGAAATTAATAAGATAGCAATTACAACCCAAGAGGTAATAAGTACTTGAGCATGCACTTGAAAATCCCCTATTTGCCAATAGAAATGTTGACCTACTTCCACAGCAGATATATCATAGAATTTGTTTAATGTGTTGATGTAACATAATAGAACATTCATATTGCCCAGCCCTCTAAAATAAAAAAAGATAACTTGAAAGGGAATTATTTTGATTCAACCATTTCCTTATTTTACTTTGATTTTCAATTTTGAATACCTACTAATCAAAAAAGATTTCTTTTTACACAATTTTGTAATGCTATAATAACCAATTCCAAAAATCTATGACCGCCCAACCAAATCTAAAAATTGATTTATCTTATTATTAATCAATAATTTCGTATCTAGCTAGAACGACCCTCACAAATTGCAAAAACTAATTTGTTAAGAATGAATCGGATGGAATCCATAGCATCATCATTAGCCGGAATCGATAAATCTGCAAGATCTGGGTGACAATTTGTATCGATTAAACAAATCGTTGGAATTCCCAATGTGATACATTCTTGAAGAGCCGTATATTCTTCTTGCTGATCAACGATTATTACAATATCAGGTAACCCTGTCATATATTTGATACCCCCTAGATATGTTTCCAAATGAGATAATTGTCTCTTCAACCTAGCGGCATTTCTTTTTGGAAGAGAGTTCAGTCTCCCCGTCTTTTGCTCCGTTCTCAAGTCCCTGAACTTACGAAGTATCGTTTCTGTAGTATACCAATTCGTTAACATACCTCCGAGCCATTTTTTATTAACATAATGACATCGAGCTCTTATTGCAGCCCGTGTTACTGAATCGGCTGCTTTTTTTTTGGTACCAACAATTAAAAAATGTTTTCCTTTGCTTGCTGCATAAAAAGCCAAATCACAAGCTTCTGATAAAAAACGAGCAGTTTTAGTAAGATTTGTAATATGAATACCGTTACGTTTTGCCGATATAAAAGGTGCCATTCGAGGATTCCATTTCCTAGTATCATGGCCCAAATGAACCCCAGCTTTCAACATCTCTTCAAAAGTTATGTTCCAATATCTTTTTGTCATTTATCCCCACACTTTGTTAAAAAAAAAAAAATTGAAAAAAAAAGAGACCGAGTATCCTGAAATAGCAATAAAAAATTGTTCCGATGGAACCTTCTCTTTTATAGACGATCGGCCGTTAATATAGAATCAGGCCATTCTTTGATTTCTATTTGTTATTCTTTTTTATTATACTTCAAAATTGAATTACCAAATCAAATGACTACATTTAAAGATTTCAGGGGATGAGTCGAATCCGCTTTTAGGAAGCATTGAATGCTATATTTCGAATGTATCACATAAATTCTTTGAAATGAGAAAAATCAAATAATTTTCTGTGATGGAACAAAAGATTTCTAATTTCGACTTCGAATAATTTTTTTTTCGGGGTAATTTTGTTATGTTGCCTTGACCGTGAACGGTGCATTATTCTTTTGAATCCGGTACCAACGGGTATCATTCCCCCTAAAACAACATTCTCTTTAAGACCTTTCAACCAATCAATACGATCCCGAATAGCGGCTTTTGTTAAAACTCTAGCAGTTTCTTGAAAACTCGCTTCGGATATGAAACTTTGAGTATTCAGAGATTTTTTTGTTACTCCCAATAATAAAGCTCGGTAACAAATGGCTTCTTCCAAGGCACGCCCCGTTCGTTCTGCTCGCAATAATCCAATTAGTTCGCCAGGTAAAAATACATTAGACATTCCATCTTCTGAAACCAAGACTTTGGATGTTATTTGACGCACAATAATCTCGATATGTCTATTATCGATGTGTACTCCCTGGGATCGATAAACCTTTTGGATTTTATTAACCAAAGAAATACGACTTTGAGCCATAGTTAACTCAGCACCAATCAAGAATCCCCAAGGAATGCCGAGAATTTTTGTTATACACAGGTTCCAAGCATCAATTCTTTTTTCTAGATTCATGGATATTGAATCAATCGAACGTATTTCGAATATCTGTTCCACTTTTGGAAGACCTTGGGTTATATCACTGGATCTCGATTTTTCATATATGAATGTAACTAAAATATCTCCTTGAGAACGGATCTGCCCATAATGGCCGTGAATGGTTGCTTCTGGAGTTGCCAAATAAGGATTAGCCGATCTTATTATTACAGAATCCATTTGAACTGTTATAACTTGACCCGATTTTAGTTTTTGGTGTGGTCTATTTTTCATTTGAGCTATACATATATTTTCAGAAATAAATTGTCCAAGACTTATTATTGGAAACGTTTTTTCACAAGAAAAATGATGGAGAAAAAACCAATTCAAATGGAATGGATTCAAAACGATATTACTGTATAGATCGGGTTTACAAATTTTCTCATTTTCGTCCATTAAATAATATTTCATTACTTTAAAAATTTCCGTGAATTTGTCAAGTTGCAAATTTTTCATTATTGAGATCTGATGATTATGAGTTATTAAATGATAAAGTGAATAAAAATTTGCAACTTGAAGGGCTATTCCTAAAGGGCCGAACGAATTCTTATTATTAATTGAAATTATAGGATCTTTTTTTATCCCATTATAAGATTTTACATTGTTGAATGGTCTCATTTGAAAACAATTAGATGATGACAAAATTATCCAAGATCGGGATTCTTTATTTCTATTCAACAACATACGAATAGTTCCGTGATTTTGGCTAAGTGATTGTTGAATTTTTCCCTTGGAATGAATAGAAAAAAATGGATTGATTCGATCCGATTTATTATCCCCAATCAATCCTAAACCAGATGGGTCATTTCTTTTTCTGATATATGAAGTATTCGATTTTACTAAGTCAATTCTTAGAAAATACTCAATCAAACCATTTGTACTTACTTCAATAAAGGAAGCGGGGGCCTCCTCAATCGAAGAACTTTTTTTGCCGTCATCCCAATTGAAAACTAAACAAGTCCGAACTAATGGAATCCTTGTGTCGGAAATTCCCCGAATGGATTGTCCATTTCCATAAGTATAATTGACAACTTTTAGTTCCAGATTATCCTTTTCCAAGAATAGATCTTGGGGAAAAAGTTTTACAAAATTGATACTGTCCGGTATTTCATATAAAATTACAGGTCGAACCAAAACAAAATATTTTTTTTTCTTTTTTTTCTTTTTTTTGGTAGTTGCGATACATTGGACATAGATCCAATTTTTAATTTTTTTTGATTCCTTGCATTTTTTTTTTTTTACCCTTGCGGGTGGTATCAAGATGGGACTGTGGCTTGATATCTTATCAATCTCTCTGGGAAAATGGATATTTCCTGAAAATATTTTTAATTCTATTTTTTTTTTTTTCTTTTCTAATCGGACCAATCCGCCTACTCGACTTCTTATATTGAAAGTGATTGGTGTTCCTATTCCAACAAGACTATTATTCCGTACCATTAGGGAAGAAGATTTGGGTAAAATATGCACTTCTTGTTGAATTTGAGATTTTGGCTTTAATTCTTTGATTCCTCGATACTCAATGAAATATTCTTTTTGAAAAATGGAATGAATTCCTATAGTTCTATTTTTTGTAATTCCTGAACTATGTCTTCTGTATTGAAGCTGATCGAAATAAGCAAAAATACTATTTCTATGAAAAATACCATTCATAGGTATTTCAATGGAGACACCAGAAGGGGACATTAGTTCGTTCTTTCGTTCTTGAATCGATTGGAATGGAAATGGAATAAGAAATCGATTTCTTCGCCTTTTCGCCAAGAAATAAAAAGTATCGTGAAAAATAGGGGGATACATGAAATAAGAATGATCCGTATATATGATTTGATTCAATATTGAATAATCACTAATCCCCTTTTCTTTTGTACCAAAAGTATTGAAACGAAATAATTTATGTTTTACTTGATCATTCCTTTCTAAAAGATTCGAAATATTTGTTTTTCCATTCGAAAGTGAATCCATGGTAATTTGATCTTGATCCTTGCGAAGTAAAAAATGGATTGTATTAGACCTGCACGACTTTCCTGACAATATCCATAAATGACTTGTTTTTGGTAAGATATGTACATTACTATAGATTGATGCATGGTACACATCGGTACTCCAATGCATTTCCCCTTCTGAGTCAGAATAAATATGTTTTCGAACCCTCCCTTTCAAATTAAAAGTAGATGTTCCCGCGCGGATCTCCGCAATCATTTGTTCTGATTTTACATATTGATCATTTTGAACTAATAGAATACTTTTTGTTGGAATAATGACGTTATGTATAATATCGTCACTTTCAATAGTTACATACAAGTCTATATTACATATAAAAGCAGGATATCCATGACGTGTACGTGTAGGGTGAACTAAATCCTCATTCAATTTGATCTTTCCATTCGAGGGGGCTCGCACATATTCAGCAGTACCCCCTGTGAATACTCCACCAGTATGAAAAGTTCTTAATGTTAGTTGAGTTCCCGGTTCTCCAATAGATTGACCAGCAATAATCCCTACAGCTTCTCCCAATTCTACCAGGTCCCCATGAGTAGGACTCCGCCCATAACACAATCGGCAGATCCAAGACGTATTCCTACAGGTAAAAGGGGTTCGAATAAATATTGGTTGTGTTTGAAAAGTTATGAATCGATTGATAAGTCCAATTCCAATATCTTGATTTCTAACGACAATGCACCGTGAACCTATATATATATTGTCTGCTACTACACGACCAATTAATGTTTGTATCAAAATTCTTTCTGGCATCATTCCATTTCGGGTGTTTACAGAAATCCCACGGATGGTACCGCAATCTGTTCGCCGTACAACAATGTGTTGAACCACTTCAACAAGTCGACGTGTAAGATATCCAGCATCTGCTGTTCGTACAGCAGTATCTACAACCCCTTTACGGGCTCCGTAGCAAGAAATGATATATTCCGTTAAAGACAGTCCTTCACGTAAATTGCTTTGAATGGGTAAATCAATCATTTGTCCTTGTGGATCTGACATTAATCCTCTCATTCCGACTAATTGGTGTACTTGAGATGCATTTCCTCTAGCTCCTGAAAAAGACATTATATGGACTGGATTAAAGGGGTCAGTCATCCTAAAATTGGGAGTCATTTGTTGTCGCAAATATTCGCTTGTAGCATACCATATTTCAATGGATTGGCGTAATTTTTCTACCGCATGGACATTCCCATAATGATTCTGTTTTTCCAAAACGGAACTTTGTTGTTCAGCATCTTGGACTAGCCATCCTTTCGAAGGTATTGTTAAAAGATCATCAATTCCTAATGAAATAGATGTAGCAGTAGCTTGATGGAATCCTAGAGTCTTTACTTGATCCAGGATGCGTGATGTATATGCCATTCCGAAATGATCTATTAATCTGCTAATAAGTTGTTTAATGGCAGTTCCACCTATCACGTTATTGTGAAAGACTATATTGGCCCCTTCTGCCATAAGTACCTCCATATTCCACTCAGTGGTATTCGGTTCGACGACAATAGATTTGAGTGAATGATTGGAAAACTCCCTTTTCTTTATGTTTATTCACGTAGAAAATTGAAAAGATGCTAGTTGACCTGAATTTACACCAGTATCCTAAATTTACTTAGCGTGGATACCAACACTAACCATCTATATCATTCATTCGATACCATATGAATCGTCTCGAGAAAAACCTTCTATAACTTCTTCGATTTCTCGAAAAAAAGAAATATGACCAATAGTGGTTCGAATGTATATACAACGAATTTCTTTTTTTCTACTTCTTATTACTAAATAATCCCCATAAATCTCATAATAGGTACCAAAAGATTCATAGTGAACTTCGATAGGAACTTCTCTTGAAGACATAATGCATTGATCTATTCGCCACCGGAGCCAAAAAGGACTATCCAAATTTATTATTTTCTGTCGATAAGCTCCAATTGCATCATAGGAATTGCAAAAAAAGGGTTCTTTTTTTTTCATATACTTCAAGTTCTTAAAGTTATTATTGCTCATTTTTTCATTTTGAGAATTTCTGTAATTAAACCAATTATACCTGTTTGCACAAATACCTCGACGATTTCCGCTAGTTAATACATAAAGTCCAATAAGCATATCTTGAGTTGGTACACAAATGGGATCCCCAATAGTCGGAGACAAGAGATTCCTAGAAGAAAACATAAGTAAACGAGCTTCTGCTTGAGCCTCCAAAGATAAAGGCACATGAACAGCCATTTGATCCCCATCAAAGTCTGCGTTGAATCCCTTACACACCAATGGATGTAAACAAATAGCACGTCCTTCTACTAAAATGGGTTGAAATGCCTGTATGCCCAATCTATGCAAAGTAGGCGCTCTATTCAGCAATACTGGATGCCCCTCCATAACTTCTTGAAGTATTTCCCATACAATTGGTTCTTTTTGCCGGATTTGACTCTTAGCAACTCCTATGTTCGAAGCAAAATGGTTTCGAATTAAACCATGAATTAGAAATGTCTGAAATAGCTCTATTGCCATTTCGGGGGGCAATCCACATTGATGTAATGAAAGTAATGGACCTACGACAATAACAGAACGCCCCGAATAATCAACTCGTTTTCCAAGAAGAGTCTCTCGAAATCTTCCCTCTTTGCCCGAAATTATATCGGAAAAGGATTTGTAAACTTTATAATGACCGTCCCTCATTGGTTGTCCGCGGATTCCATTATCAAGAAGTGTATCCACGGCTTCTTGTACCATTTTTTCTTGAGACATTACTAATTCCCCTGGTGTAAATCTATTTTTTCTTAATAGCTCAATAAGAGTATTGTTCCGATAGATAACTCTTCTATAGAGGTCATTAATATCCGAACTCATTAGTATACCGCCATCTATTTGAATAATTGGTCTCAATTCGGGAGGAAGAACTGGTAAGAGACATAAAACCATCCATTCTGGTTCTATATTTGTTCGGAGAAAATGCTTAGCTAATTCCATGCGTCGAACCAAAAAATTCTTTCTTCTTCTAATTCTAACTTTTCGATCTTTCCTTTTCTCAGTGGACCCCTTTTCTCCTAATTCTTCCCATTTGTCAGTGGACCCCTTTTCTCCTAATTCTTTCCATTCTAGCAACGAAGAATCCATAATAATTCTTAAATCCAGATCAACTAATTGTTCTCGTATAGCACCCGCTCCACTAGAAATTTCTCTATTTCGAAATGTATCGAAACCTTGAGTAGCAAAAAAGGGGGGGATCCTGTTTTTCCAGGATTGGATTTCATATTCGAATGAACCTCGTAATCGTAAGAAAGTTGGTTTTTTAACTACGGGCCTAGCAAAACAAAAATTAGGATAGGATCCAATAAGATGGATCTCCCCTTTGAAAATCGGACATGAGGGTTTCCTCTCATCCGGCTAAAGTATTTGCACACAATTAAAGATAAAGAAAGGGGTTTCCGCTCTAAAATAAAAAAGGTTTACTCTTTACTCAAGTTATCAATAAAGACCAAGCAACATTTCATTGATACATTCTTCTTTTTTAATGTAAAATTCTTGAGTAGTCTACCTCCCTTCGAACGAGGAATCCTCTAAAATGAAATTCTTAATAAAAAAGGAATATCCTCGAATTCATAAGAGATTTCTTTGTCTATGTATCATACCGTTTGATCTTTTAGGTCAAGACGTCACCTCGACGGGTCTGCCACGATGTCTTAAAGCCTATATGCGATAGATAAACTTCTGCAATCATGATATATTTTATTCTTTGAACATAATTTTAGTTCTTTTCAAAAAAAAAAAAAAGAGATGGAAGAATTCATTCCAAAAAAAAGGATTTTTTTTTTTTTCACAAGGTACATCACAGTATAAATAGTTATTTGTTACTGAATTGACCATAGACCAATTCCCTTATTGATTGGGGAGTATTCAATACACCCATGAATTCTGAGCTTCATGTTACTCATCCCAAGAGACATGCCAGATATAGGACATTCCAATTTAATTGAATGGAATGACAGTTTATCATTCGAAATCTGTACAATAATAATTTTTATCAAATCACACATCGCGGTATACTAGATTCTCTAATTCTTTAAGAGGTTTATCTAAAAGAATCGCGATATAACTAGGAAGACGTTTCAAATACCACACATGGGTTACAGGACATGCTAATTTGATATACCCCATTTGATATCTACGTATCCGAGAATCAACAAATTCGACTCCGCATTGTTCACAAAATTTTGGTTGGTCTTTTTTATCTCCGATTACTCGATAATTTCCACAAGCACAAATTCCACTTTTTATAGGCCCAAAAATTCTTTGACAAAATAATCCATGTTTTTCAGGCTTATTGGTTTTATAATGAAGAGTAAAGGCTTTTTTTACCTCCCCAACAGTTTCTCCATTGGGTAGGATTTTTTTTGCCCAAGCACTTATTTGTTCAGGAGAAACTGATCCAATTCGAAGGTGTTGATGTTTATACTGATCAATCATAAAATAAAATTTCCGATTCAGTCCAATTAAACTTCCTTCCTTTGAATCTGAAAGTCTTTCTCAGATACAAGGAAATGATTCAGTTCCAGAGCCAAAGATCGTAGTTCTCGAACGAGCAATCGAAATGATTCTGGAACATCCACAGGTTTCGGTATTGTTCCTCCTATAATTGTAGTTCGAAGTACTTCTTGACGAGCTTTAATATGATCAGATTTATAAGTCAGCATCTCTTGTAAAATATGAGCAACACCGAATCCCTCGAGGGCCCAAACCTCCATTTCGCCTACCCGTTGTCCTCCTTGTTTGGCCCTTCCTTTAAGGGGTTGTTGTGTAACAAGTGCATAACGTCCAGTGGAACGTCCATGTATTTTATCATCAACTTGATGAATTAATTTCAAGATATAAGGCTTTCCTATTATAATGGGCTGTTCAAAAGAATTCCCTGTTCTTCCATCAAATATTCTGCTCTTTCCCGGATACTCGGGTTCAAATATCCATGGATTCGATGTTTGTTTACTGGCCTCATATAATTCAGAAAACACAAGTTTTCTGGAAGCCTCTTGTTCATATCTCTCATCAAAAGGTGCTATTCGATAATGTCTATTTAGCATACTCCCAGCTAACCCGAGTGAACATTCCAATATCTGTCCTACATTCATTCGAGAAGGGACCCCTAATGGATTGAAGACCATATCAACGGGTCTTCCATCTTGCAAATAAGGCATATCCTGTCTAGACAAAATCTTTGAAACGATACCTTTATTTCCATGTCTCCCGGCCACTTTATCACCTACTTTGATTTCACGTTTCTGTGAAATATATATATGAATTGTTTCTGGATTATAGCTAGAACCCGCTTTTTTGTGGATCCATCTCACATCAATAACTCGGCCCCTACCACCTATAGGTAGTTTTAGACAAGTTTCCTTTGAGGTGGATAGCTGAATCCCAAGTATAGCTCGTAATAATCTATCTTCCGGGGCATAGGAGGATTCTTTTGCCATTTGAGGCGTTAATTTACCCACTAAAATATCGCCCGTTTCTACCCAGGATCCCAGAATTACAATTCCATTTTTGTCTAAATTTCGGAGTAAATAGGCTTCTAGATGTGGAATTTTATTAGTGATTCTTTCAGGACCGTCGCTTGTCACATGAGTCTGAATTGCATATTTCCGTATGTGAAAAGAAGTATAAATATCTTCATAGACCAGACGCTCACTAATGAGTACAGCATCTTCAGAATTGTAACCTTCCCATGGCATATAAGCTACTAATACGTTTTTTCCCAAAGCGAGTTCACCACCAACTGTAGCAGCACCATCTGCTAAAATTTGTCCCTTTTTTACGCATTTACCTTTCTGAACCTGGGATTTTTGATGCATGCAAGTATTTTTGTTGGAACGTTGATATATAATTAATGGAATACTTAGAGCATTCCCACTTCCAAATAAAATAATCTTATCAGTATCATTAGAAACGATCTTTCCCTCGTGTTCGGCTATAGCGGGAATTCCCGAATCTAAGGCCACTTGGCGTTCCAATCCAGTTCCAACAATGCACTTTTCGGACCGAGAAAGAGGAACTGCTTGACGTTGCATATTAGAACTCATTAAAGCTCTAGTCGCATCATTATGCTCGATAAAAGGAATGAGGGAAGCTCCAATAGAAAAATATTGGAAGGGAAAAAGACTTCGAAGATGAACCTGTTCCCATGCAATAGTCAGAAATTCTTGACGGTATCGAGCTGGAATAATCTGCTCCTCCTGAATACCTCGATTAAGTGCTAATAAATTTCCCGTCGCTACCATATGGTATTCATCTCTACGTGGTGATAAATAAAGCATTCGTATTCTTTTTGATTTCTCAGAAATTTCATAAAATGGACTTTCTATAGACCCCCAACGACCAATCCTTGCGTGAATTGCCAAGGATCCAATAAGTCCGACATTGATTCCTTCAGAGGTGTCAATAGGACAAATGCGTCCATAGTAACTAGGATGGATATCCCGCATCCGAAAACTAGCAGTTCGCCCCGTCAATCCTCCAGGACCCAAAGAACTCAATTTCCTTCCATGAACTATGTGGGTCAATGGATTGGTTCGATCGAAAACTTGAGATAATGGATGTAATCCAAAAAAAGATTGATAAGTGGTTGTTAATGGCGTTGAAGTCACTAAATTCTCAGGAGTCAGGATCAATTTACATCTAATTGCTCCAGATAGCGTTTCTGTAATTATCTTTTCTAAACGAACGAGAGCCAATCCAAATTGATCTTGTAAGAGATCTCCTACGGAACGAATACGTTTATTTTTCAAATGATTCATATCGTCAAGTGTACCCATTCCAAATTTCATTCCAATCAAATGATCCGCAGCTGTCAATATATCTCGCGGTAACAAAAATGGATTGTTCTCCGGTATATCAATATTCAGCCTTCGGTTCATATTTCGTCGACCAATTCCTCCTAATTCACATCTTTGTTTAAAAAATTTTTTTTGTAATTCCCTACATACATATTCGGGAGATAGGAAATTTCCGCCTACACAAACAAATTGTCGATAAAACTCCAAAATGGCATCTTCTTTTGACCCTATATATTCTTCCTCCTTTTCAGTGAGGCAAGACAAGAAAATTTCGGGGTAACAAACGTTCTCAAGAATTTCGCTTAAATTCGAACCCATAGCTGATGATAGAACTAGAATAGATATTTTCTGTTTCCTACTTATACGAGCCCATATCCTTGCTTTTCTATCAATTTTTAACTCTAATCTTCCTCCCCAATCTGATATTATTGTGGCAGTATAGACGGAAATTCCGTTATGGTCCAATTTTGACCGATAATAGATACCGGGGCTTTGCAATATTTGATTGATTACAATTCTGTATATTCCATTTACGATAAACATTCCCAGGGAATTCATTAGAGGAATGTTTCCAATAAAAAGAATTTGTTCTTGGATATCCCGACTGTTTTTCCAAATGAATCCCGCGGATATATATAATTCAGAGGAATATGTAAGTAATTCATATACAGCATCTTTTTCTTTTATTGAGGGTTCTACCAATTGATATGTTTCCACAAATAACTGAAATTCAATTTCTTGATCTGTATCTTCAATTTTTGGAAACTTCAAAAGTTCTTCTGTTAAGCCCCGATCAATGAATCTACAAAATCCTTCAAATTGTATTTGATTCAATCCGGGTAGTGTAGATATTCCTTCATTCCCAACCCCAAGCATTTTTTATTCCCCCTTTTTTTTTTTAGAAAATATCCCATTTTTTGCTGTCATTCTTCATCGAATCACATGAATAGATTTAGCAATAATGGAATTTCTGTTCTTTTTACTTTACTGAATCACATGAAATTTTACCTAACTACGTCTATGAAATACCTATTATGAAAAGAGGAAATTGGATACTCCAATTAGAATTTGCAACAAAACAAACAAATAGAATTGAACTTGTAATATCAATGGAAACAAATTGATAAATTGAACCTACACTTCGGGTCGGGGTATTTTTAACAATCTAAAAAAAATGAATTCTATTTATACTATTAGTCTAGTATGATATTACATATCAATTCGATTGATATCCCAAAAATAAAGTCAGGATTTGCTCGGCTCCATGAGAGAAAGATATAAAAAAGAAAATAATCAGAAAAAAATATACCATTTTTTTTAGCCCTTTACCCTTTCAAGTGTTCAAAAAAGAATGAGAATTCACAAAGAAGAAAGATATTTTGACCCTTTCTTTTAGTTTAGAATTGGAGGATTGCAGTGCATAAAAAGACTTGGATTTATGAAACATTCATAGATCTAACTTCAGCTATAGCTATCTATATATGTCTCTTACGTTATTGCAGTCCTATTTGTTCGAGACAGCATATGTTATGTTAATTTTTCTATTCATTCATCAATCTATTTAATGAAAAATTGGCAAAAAAATGAAAGTACGAGAATTTATTGAAAATTCCCTGTAATCTATAATTACATAGAAGATACCCGATTAGATAATGTGTAACAATGAAAATGGATATTCTGGAGTTGACATATATTAACAGTTCCTTCTATAATGGAAATAGAGAAGGATTCTAAAAAATCAAGATTCCTGAATTCTTCCGGAATTTGTAGTTAACGGTTGCTATTTGTCCCTAAATTTATACTTTTCTTTTGTGACTGAAAAGGTATACGTTGGTTTTTTTGAGAGGAGGGATATTCTGATCCATTTTTTTGTATCATTTTGGCGGCATGGCCGAGGGGTAAGGCGGCGGACTGCAAATCCTTTTTCCCCAGTTCAAATCTGGGTGTCGCCTGATCGACAAGATGATCAAAAAAGTGTATTCCGTTTTGTTCATACAGAAACTTTGTCTTTTTTCCATGTGGAAGCAAGTGTAGGGAAAGAGTTCTTGAAACTTGTTTGATTCAAAATTCTACGCATCGCTAGATTTGTTATCTAAAATGCTTTCAATCTTTGCGTCTCGGATTCCATGAAAAATGAATTCGAGTAGTGAAATGAAAAGGAATAGATCAATCTTGAAATGAAAGTCTTTTCACTCTACTACTGCTGTAGTGTCCGTCTACTGATTGGGTCTTGAATTAGATTGGATAGGTAGGACGGGGAATAGAATTCCATTTTTAGTTGGCGAAGGGATTGAAGAAAAACCTTCTATACAAACTTATGTCAAATATATGAACGCTTCTGCATTTTTTCCATATTTCTTAGATTAATGAAATTGAATATTTCGATTTCTTTTGTTTTGAATAGTTCTAATTTGATATTCATATTTTTTTTTACTATGAATTTCATTTTCATTTAATCCAATTCAAAAAAAAAAAAGAATTCTAGTAAGATTCCGTTAGGATCAAAAAGGTTTGGTTCTACAGAATATTTGACCGCTAGAAAATAGATTCTAGAATTCCCAATTCTTACCCAATATAATTATTATATATTATTGGGCCACCCAGAAGAAATAAATCAACTGATTGCTTCTTTCTTTTATTTTTCTTTCAAGTTGAAAGAAAAAGTACAGATATTATCCACTAAAAGTGTTTTGAACAAATTAATGAAGTTCCTTTTTCATTAAGATCCTAAAAAAAGCAAATGGAATTTTTGGAAACATAGAATAAAGTTATCTATTGACTCACTTCCAAAAATATTCTGATTATGAAGAACTCAACGGGACCCCCTCGAATTCATCAAAGAAAGAGTGGATCCCTGTTAAGTTCTTATGCTTTCATTTCGAAAACGAAATTCATCCGATTGATTATTACAGGGATGATCCCAATCC